ACAATCACTTATTCACAAACCTCGTGTGGGGCTAATAGTTTTCATTCCCCATCTCCTCATGGAAAACCCTTTTCGCTCCGCTTAGCCCTATCCCCTTCTAGAGGTATTTTAGTGATAGGTTCTATAGGAACTGGACGATCCTGTTTGGTCAAATACCTAGCGACAAACTCCTATGTTCCTTTCATTACGGTATTTCCGAACAAGTTCCTGGATGACAAGCCTAAAGGTTATCTTATTGATGATATCGATATTGATGATAGTGACGATATCGATATTGATGATAGTGACGATATTGATGATAGTGATGATGACCTTGATATTGATACGGAGCTGCTAACTATGTATATGACGCCGAAAATAGACCGATTTGATATCACCCTTCAATTCGAATTAGCAAAAGCAATGTCTCCTTGCATAATATGGATTCCAAACATTCATGATCTGCATGTGAATGAGTCGAATTACTTATCCCTCGGTCTATTAGAGAACTATCTCTCCAGGGATTGTGAAAGATGCTCCACTGGAAAGATTCTTGTTATTGCTTCGACTCATATTCCCCAAAAAGTGGATCCCGCTCTAATAGCTCCGAATAAATTAAATACATGCATTAAGATACGAAGGCTTCTTCTTCCACAACAACGAAAGCACTTTTTCATTCTTTCATATACTAGGGGATTTCACTTGGAAAAGAAGATGTTCCATACTAACGGATTCGGGTCCATAACCATGGGTTCCAATGCGCGAGATCTTGTAGCACTTATCAATGAGGCCCTATCAATTAGTATTACACAGAAGAAATCCATTATAGAAACTAATACAATTAGATCAGCTCTTCATAGAAAAACTTGGGATTTTCGATCCCAGATAAGATCGGTTCAGGATCATGGGATCCTTTTCTATCAGATAGGAAGGGCTGTTACACAAAATGTACTTCTAAGTAATTGCCCCATAGATCCTATATCTATCTATATGAAGAAGAAATCATGTAAGGGAGGGGATTCTTATTTGTACAAATGGTACTTCGAACTTGGAACGAGCATGAAGAAATTCACGATACTTCTTTATCTTTTGAGTTGTTCTGCCGGATCGGTCGCTCAAGATCTTTGGTCTTCATCCAGACACGATGAAAAAGATTGGATCACTTCTTATGGATTCGTTGAGAATGATTCTGATCTAGTTCATGGCCTATTACTATTATTACTATTAGAAGTAGAGGGCGCTCTGGCGGGATCCTCACGGACAGAAAAATATTGCAGTCAGTTTGATAATAATCGAGTGACATTACTTCTTCGGTCCGAACCAAGGAATCAGTTAGATATGATGCAAAATGGATCTTGTTCTATCGTTGATCAGAGATTTCTATATGAAAAATACGAATCGGAGTTTGAAGAAGGGGAAGGGGCCCTTGATCCGCAACAGATAGAGGAGGATTTCTTCAATCACATAGTTTGGGCTCCTAGAATATGGCGCCCTTGTGGCAATCTATTTGATTGTATCGAAAGGCCCACGGAATTGGGATTTCCCTATTGGACTGGGTCATTTCGGGGCAAATGGATCATTTATCATAAAGAGGATGAGCTTCAAGAGAATGATTCGGAGTTCTTGCAGAGTGGAACCATGCAGTACCAGACACGAGATAGATCTTCCAAAGAACAAGGCTTTTTTCGAACAAGCCAATTCATTTGGGACCCTGCGGATCCATTCTTTTCCCTATTCAAAGATCAGCCCTCTGTCTCTGTGTTTTCACGTCGAGAATTCTTTGCAGATGAAGAGATGTCAAAGGGGCTTATTGCTTCCCAAACAAATCCTCCTACATCTATATATAAACGCTGGTTCATCAAGAATACGCAAGAAAAGCACTTCGAATTGTTGATTCATCGCCAGAGATGGTTTAGAACCAATAGTTCATTATCTAATGGATCTTTCCGTTCTAATACTCTATCCGAGAGTTATCAGTATTTATCAAATCTGTTCCTATCTAACGGAACGCTATTGGATCAAATGACAAAGACATTGTTGAGAAAGAGATGGCTTTTCCCGGATGAAATGAAACATTTGATTCATGTAACAGGAGAAAGATTCCCCATTCCTTAGCCGTAAAGATATGTGCCCATGAAAAGGGGATGAAGTGGAACAGAATTGGCCGGATGGTAGAGTCGTGGAAACACTTGTTTCTTCCATCTTTTTGGCCTTAGCTCCATGGAACAATATGCTACTGCTGAAACATGGAAGAATTGAAATCTTAGATCACTATGTGTGGATGATATGAACTGCCTAAACAAGAATTCTTGAACGGCGAAAGAGCCTATTACTCGCTACATCAAACAATTTCTACTAATGAAACCATGTAAATCCATCGGAAAATACGCATGTCCGCTGAAATGGTTGTTGCTATCTGCTCCAATAACGAATCATTGGTTTCATTGAATAACTAAAGAAGATAGATAGACCTTTCTCTTCGTCTCAGGTCGATGGATCTCCTCAATTGGAAGATCTCCCA